CTTATTTATAATTTATTTTATAAAAAAAATAAATTAAAAAATATTAAATAATTAAATAAAAAAATAAATTAAATTTTTAAATTAAATTAAATTTAAATAATAAATATAATTAATATATAATATAATATAATAATTTAATAATTAATATATAATATAATAAATAAAGTGCAGCCGGTCGGATCCAACCTATTTTTGAAATATACAACTCGCACACACTCCCTTTCCAAAATAAATCAATACACCAAGTACTACACTTAGATTTATTGGATTTGTTGCTAAAATATCGGTATTAAACCCAAAACCCCCGGCGGATGGCCAGTGGCCCAAGGAAACAAAAGAATCGGTTAAACTTTTCATATAATCTCCTCTTATAGATAGGACTAACAAAGAACAGAGTTCTTTTTTGATCACTTCGCCCTCCCCCTTTTGATTGATTTCCCTTTTTTTATGTTATGGGATTTTGAATAGATTAATTTATTTGATTTATTTAATTATATTTGAATTTTATTTTTTTTTATTCTAATTAAAGTTTCCAGTTTCCAAGAAGATACTTTATTGGGTTGGGGTCGGTCCTGGGTATTATGCCAATTACAAAATACCTCGTTTGTTGCGTTGCAACACATCCTAAAAAAGGTTTCCATTATACTAAGAACTAAAAACGGGAAGGAAGAAAGCGAGAGGATCCGCTAATTACTAATCCTAAAATCCGTCCTTCCCGGAGGTATTCTCTCAACGAATAAGTAATTGTTAGAGTGAAATGTTGATATAATTTGAAAAAAAAAAAACAAATGGTGAGTCTAAGTCAAAAAAAAGTACATTACGTACTTTTCTTCTAGAATTAAACAAATGGATTCGCAAATAAAAGTGCTAATGCCACGACCAGTCCATAAATTGTTAAAGCTTCCATAAAAGCCAAACTTAGCAATAAAGTACCTCGTATTTTACCCTCTGCTTCTGGCTGTCTCGCAATACCTTCTACAGCTTGACCTGCAGCAGTACCTTGACCAACCCCAGGTCCAATAGAAGCAAGCCCTACGGCCAATCCAGCAGCAATAACAGAAGCGGCAGAAACCAGTGGATTCATGGTAAGCTCCTCACAAAAAAAAAAGAAATGGTTAATGATACAATCAACCAATTAATCATCAGAAATACAGAAATACTTCGAAATCTCGTTTTTAGTTCTTATACATGATGGAATTTTTGTAAATCTAGATGCATATGATTCTAATCATTGCATTTCTTTATTCTAAACTTTTTTTCATTCAATTCTTCATTCTTCTAAATCCTTGAGTTCAGAGTTCATCTGTTTCTTTGTTCAATCCCCAATCACAGACAAAGCAGAAGGACTTTCTATTGGAATCCCATCTAAGTGCAGTGAGCTGTGAAATGAAATAGAAATATTATATTATATATAAGATATAAGATAAAAGAGCCTCACTATAACTAGTGAATTTCTAATATCACATATACATTTGTTTCTTACATAACGTAAACCGCCTATTGAATATGATTCTAGAATTTTTTTTTGAATCATATGGGGGGGCTGGACAGACTTATAACTATTTATTACATATGTCCAGTTTCATTTTCCTAAGCTAAACTAGCTTTTTATTTAGTCTTACATCTAAAAAAGATAACAATTCTTATTCAATTCAAATTAAAAATTGTTGTAATTAACTAAACAAATATAAATAACAAATAAAATATAAATACAATAAATATAAATTTATTTTATAAATCGGAGAAGTCTATAATATAAATTAGCCAAAATCTTAGGAAAAAGATCTAGATCTTTTTCCTAAGATTTTATTACAATTAAATAATATCGTACATCTTTCTCGCTACGACTCTATACCATATATAAAAGTTTTATCTATTCTAATTTCTCGCCAAGTCGATTATATAAAATTGAACTCCACATGAATTGGGATAAGGTTGAAAAAAAGAAAAAAACAATTTTAAAAGCTAGTCAATGATGACCCTCCATGGATTCACCTATATAAGCCGCGGCTAAAGTTGCAAAAATAAGAGCTTGAATACCGCTTGTGAATAATCCAAGGAACATGACGGGTATAGGAACTACTGAAGGTACTAAAGAAACAAGAACAACAACTACTAATTCATCAGCCAATATATTTCCGAAAAGTCGAAAACTAAGCGATAAGGGTTTTGTGAAATCTTCTAGGATGTTAATTGGTAAAAGTATTGGAGTTGGTTGAATGTATTTCCCAAAATAACTCAAACCTTTTTTAGTAAGACCCGCATAAAAATATGCCACTGACGTGGGTAAGGCTAAAGCAACAGTAGTGTTTATATCATTCGTGGGCGCAGCTAACTCCCCATGAGGTAACTGTATTATTTTCCGAGGTAAAAGAGCACCTGACCAGTTAGAAACAAAAATAAATAAGAACATAGTTCCAATAAAGGGAACCCAAGGACCATATTCTTCTCCAATCTGAGTTTTACTCAAGTCCCGAATGAATTCAAGGATATATTCGAAGAAATTCTGACCGTCGGCCGGAATGGTTTGTGGATTCCGAACAGCTATGGTAACTGAACCTAATAAGATAGCAATTACGACCCAAGAAGTGATAAGTACTTGGGCATGGACTTGTAAACCTCCTATTTGCCAATATAAATGTTGGCCTACTTCTACACCCGATATATCATATAGCCCTTTAAATGTGTTAATGGAACATGGTATAACATTCATATTGTCCTCTGACAGAAATTGAACTTAAAAAAAATTATTTTGATTCACCCATCTCTTTCTTAACTGACCCACTTTAATCATTAATCGTATATTTAGGATACTAAGTAATCACATAATATCCCCAATCCGAGTACTTTTTTATTTTTTATCTTTTTTTTTTAATCCAGAAATAGCAATCGATCCAATAAAAAACCTATGAAGTTTCCCGAAGTAATTGACTTATCTATCTTATTATTAATATAATATTAATATATTAATATAATATAATTATATTAAATATTAATTTTTATATTATATTAAATATTAATTTTTATTAATCATAATCAATGATTTCTTATATAACTAGAACGACCTTCACAAATTGCGGATACTAATTTGTTAAGAATCAATCGGATTGAAGCGATAGCATCGTCGTTGGCTGGAATCGAAATATCTGCGAGATCTGGGTCACAATTTGTATCGATTAAACAAATCGTTGGAATCCCCAAAATGACACATTCTCGAAGAGCCGTATATTCTTCTTGCTGATCAACGATAATTACAATATCGGGTAACCCTGTCATATATTTGATCCCACCCAGATATGTTTGCAAGGTGGATAATTGTCTCTTCAACATTGCTGCATCCCTTTTGGGGAGACGGTTGAGTTTCCCCATCCTTTGCTCGGCTCTTAAATCCCTGAACTTTTGAAGTCTCGTTTCCGTAGTGGACCAATTCGTTAACATACCACCAAGCCATTTTTTATTAACATAATGGCACCGAGCCTTTGTTGCAGCGGATGCTACTGAATCAGCTGCTTTATTTTTTGTACCAACGATTAAAAAGTGTTTTCCTCTACTTGCTGCATCAAAAACTAAATCGCAGGCCTCTGATAAAAAACGCGCAGTTCTTGTAAGATTTGTAATATGAATACCTTTACGTTTTGCGGAGATGAAAGGTGCCATTCTAGGATTCCATTTCCTAGTACCATGACCAAAATGAACTCCTGCTTCCATCATTTCTTCCAAATTAATGTTCCAATATCTTCTTGTCATTTTTCCCCATACTTGCTCGTTGTTTTTTTTTTTAAACAACGAGACGAGTGAAATAAATAATTGTTCCGATGGAACTTTCTACCGAGGATTGACCGTTGATACACGATCCAAACCATTAATTCCTTTTAATTTATTATGATCTTTATTATCAATCAAATAAGAAAATTGGACCAGATAATTAAATTATAATATAAAAAAAGAGTCTCCTTTTAGGAATCATTAAATCGTGTCAATGATTGTTCTGATGTCTCATAGAAATTGTTTGGGACGCAAGAACTCAAAAATTCTCTATGGTGAAATAAGATATCTCTCATCTTTCCTTCAAACAAATTCTTCTTTTTGATTTCCAAATGAACGTTTTTGTGTTGCTTTGAATGATGTACTAATTTTTTGAATCCGGTACCAACAGGTACAATTCCCCCTAGAACAACATTTTCTTTCAGGCCTTTCAACCAATCAATACGACCTCGTAGAGCAGCTTTTGCTAAAACTCGAGCAGTTTCTTGAAAACTAGCTTCGGATATGAAACTTTGAGTATTAAGAGATGCCCTCGTTATTCCCAATAAGATTGCTCGATAACAGATCGCTTCATCCAAAACACGCCCTGCTCGTTCCGCTCGCAACAATCCGATTAGCTCTCCGGGTGAAAAAACATTAGACATTCCATCTTCTGAAACCAACACTTTTGATGTTACTTGACGGACAATAATCTCTATATGTCTATTATGGATCTGTACCCCCTGAGATCGATAAACCCTTTGGATCTTATTAACCAAAGAGATACGGCTTTGGGCGATGGTTAGTTCCGTGCTAATCAAGAATCCCCAAGGGATTCCAAGAATTCTTGATATACGTTCATTCCAACCTTTAACCCTCTTTTTGAGATTTATCGATATTGAATCAATCGAACGCACTTCTAACACTTGTTCCACTTTTGGAAGACCTTGCGTTATGTCACCAGATCTTGATTTTTCATATATAAATGTAACTAATGTATCTCCCTCGTTAAGGATTTCCCCATAATGACCATGAACCGTTGCTCCTGGAGTAGCCAAATAGGGCTTGGCTGATCTTATTACTAAGTAGTCAACATGAACAATTAGAACTTGACCAGATTTTTTCTGTGATCCGTATTTGAATAGACATACATTTTCACAAAAAAATTGTCCAAGGCTAATAATTGTGGACGTCTCATCACAATAATCGTGGTGGAGAAAACGCCAATTTAAATCGAATGGATTAAAAATGATGTTACTGCACGGATCGGTATTATAAATCCCCCTATTTTCGTCTATTAAAAAATATTTAAGTACTTGGAAAGTCTGACTAAATTTGTTAAGTAACAAATATTTCTTTAACAAAATCTGATTATAAGTTATTAAATGGTAAGACGAATAAAAATTTGCAATCTTGAGTACTACTGTACCTAAGGGGCCTAACGAATTCCTAGTTGGAATTATAGGATCCGCTTTAATTGATTCTTTTGTCGCATTGTTATATTTCAAACCATTGAATGGACCAATTCGAGAATAGTTGGATGATAACAAAATTTTCAAAGATTGGCATTCCTTATTTTGATTCAACAACGTACCACTAGTTCCTTTATGTTTGGTAAGTGATTGAATCTTTGCCTTGGAATAAAAAGGATTAATATTGGTGTAATCTAATCTATTATGGTTAATCAATCCTGAACTCACCGTACAATTTCTTTTTCCGGTATACGGAATAGGGGACTTGACTACCTCAATTCTTATGAAATTGCAAATTTGATCATTTGTCCTTATTTCAACAAAAGAAGCACGAACCCCCTCTATAGAACCATTTTGTTCTTGGTTCCAATCCAATACTAAGCAAGTCCGAACTAATTGAATGCTTGTGTGATAAAGTCCTCGAATTGGCTTGCCATTTCCATAAAGGATATAATTAACAACTCTAAGTTGGACATTATCCCCTTCCTGCAAAAGATCCTGGGGGAAAAATGTTGCTAAATTGATCCCATCCGCTATTTCATATGTGACTACGGGTCGAACCGAAACAAAATACTTTTTCTTAGTAGGTGCGATCCGTTGGACATAGATCCAATTTTTCAATTTTGTTGATTCCTTAGAATTTTTTTTTCCCGTTCCCGGTGGTATCAAGATGCCGCTGTGCCTGGATATCTTATCTGTCTCTCCGGGAAAATGGATATCCCCAGAAAATATTTTGAGTTCAATACTTTTTTTTTTTCTCTCCACTCGGACCAATCCACCTACTCGGCTTCTTGTATTTAAAGTGAGTGGTGTATCCACTCCAATAATACTATTGTTCCGGACCATTATCAACGAAGATCCAGGTAAGACATGCACTTCCTCGGGAATGAAAAAAAATCGATCTACTTTCATTTGGTATTTTGGACTAAATTCTTTTGCTCCTCGATATTCAATCAAATCCTCTTTTTTGACGATTGAATCGACCTCTACAGTCCCATATTTAGTAATCCCCGAACTGTTTCTTCGGTATCGGGGATCGTCGAAATAAGCAAGAATACTATTTCTACGTAAAATACCATTTATGGGTATTTCAATCGAAACACCAAAACGGGGTATTAGTTCTTTCTCGCGCTCTTGATCATATTGTAATGGAATGATCAATCTATTTCTTCGCCTCTTCGCCAAAAAGTCAGAATATTCGTGGAGAATAGAAGGATATTTTAAATTCCGATGACCATTGGATATGCTTCGATCGGGTCTTGAATAATCAAGAGCCCCCTTCTTTTTTTTACTAGAAGAATCCGAACTAAACAATTTATGTCTCGTTGGATCATTAGTTACTGATAGGTCAGAGATATATCTTTCTTCGAGAGAAAAAGAATGAACATTTATTTGATCTTGATCCTTGTGGAGAGAAAAACAGACAATACTAGATCTGCACGTACCTACTGCTAATATCCATAAATGACTTGTTTTTGGTAATAGATGAACATTACCATAAGTATATTCAGGTGCATGGTAGACATCGGTACTCCAGTGCATTTCTCCCTCTGATTCAGAATAAATATGTTTTCGAACCTTCTCTTTAAAAGTTAAAGTGGATGCTCCGGCACGAATCTCAGCAATCACTTGTTCTGATTCTACGTATTGATCATTTTGAACTAAAATCAAACTTTTGGGGGGAATATTTACATTATGGATAATATCCTGACTTTCAATAGTTACATACAGGTCTATAGAACATAGAAAGGCAGGATGTCCATGACGGGTACGTGTGGGATGAACCAAATCCTCATTGAATTTCATTTTTCCATTAAAGGGAGCTCGTACGTGTTCTGCAGTACCGCCCGTGAATACTCCGCCAGTATGAAAAGTTCTTAATGTTAGTTGAGTCCCAGGTTCCCCAATTGACTGGCCCGCAATAATACCTACAGCTTCTCCCAATTCGACCAGGTCACCGTGAGTGGGACTCCGACCATAACATAATTGACAGATCCAAGATGTACTCCTGCAAGTAAATGGAGTTCGAATATATATTGGTTGTGCTCGAAAGGTTATGAATCGATTGACAAGTCCAATCCCAATATCTTGATTTCGGGCGGCAATGCATCGTAGACCTATATATATATCGTCTGCTAATACACGACCAATTAGTGTTTGGATAAAAATACGTTCCGTCATCCCATTTCGAGGACTTACGGAAATACTTCGAGTAGTACCACAATCCGTTCTGCGTACAATAATGTGTTGAACTACTTCAACAAGTCTACGTGTGAGGTATCCA